ATTCTTAAATTTATTATTTCTTATTCACTGGTTTATATATATATATATTTTTTTTTTCAAAGGGGACAATAAAAAAGCACATGATTTCAAACCTACATAGAAAATAGAAATGTTTTCGAATTAGTATAATCCTTCATAAATCTTTGAAAAGAAATATATATTCAAATAAAAAAATTAGAAGTGATTAAAAAATATTACTAAGTTACTGTCAAAAAAAATTATTTGTCTTTTTTTATTACTACTAAATAAAATTTTATTGTGATTTTATGCCGATACAGAAAAAGTGAATTATAATTCCGTATTACAATAATTTATATACATATATTAAGAATAGAACAAAGATTTACACGACAAAAAACTACTTAATATTAATTATATAATAAAAAAAACTTTACCTAAAACAAAGTTATTTGAATTTGATTATTTAGGATTGTTAAGGAATGGATTTTCATCATGGAATTTAGTGATTGTCTTCCAGTACACTAAGTGAGCTTTTTTTATTTATATTTGTAAGAAAGATTACTATAATCGATATGTTTTTTTTACATGTGATGTGAAGAAATCTTATAATTTTTTTGATAATATAATCTATCAGTATAGATTACTTAAATGAGTACTCTCGTACGGATTTCAAACGTTAAAAAAAAAAAGTAAAAAAAAAACAGTTGGATTTGAAACTTTTGAATGTCTTTTTTGTTTTGAAAATAATATATAATAAAATTTGAAAGAAAAAAATAACTCGATATGGAGTACGAAAGAATAGAATAATAAATGTCTTTGACATCCAATTATACCACTGAAAATTTTTTTCATTTTTGAATGGCAGTTCCAAAAAAACGTACTTCTATCTCGAAAAAGCTTATTCGTAAAAAAATTTGGAAAAGGAAGGGATATTGGACATCGTTGAAAGCTTTTTCATTAGGGAAATCACTTTCTACAGGTAATTCAAAAAGTTTTTTTGTACAACAAAATAAATAAAAAACACTATAATAATTAGAATTAGCCTAACTAAAAAACCAATTTTTGAAAATACATATAAAACAAAACAGGAACCAAAAAAAGAAAAAAAGACAATATATAAATAAAAAAGAAAGGTTCACATTTTTTAGTTCCAAAAAGGGGGATTCGTATTTTCCCCATCACTACCTTGATACAATAATAAATAAAGATCTTTTATTTCCTCATTAAGAGGAAATAAAAGATCTTTAAATTAATTCCTTTAAGTGATCAAAAAATCTTATGTTTGTACAATATAAAAAGATACATCAAAAAAAATATTTTGATCATTTTTTTTATTTCTCTTGAGCAATTAGGAAAATCTAATTTTATTTAAAATTTCTAAGGGTTTTGAAGAAGTTTTGATTTTTCGAAAAAGCATTTTTTTTTTTCATATAAATGATAAATGAAAAAAAAATGATAAAGAGCATTTAGAATTTTGTCTTTGGGTTGAAGTTCCAACTACTTGAATTTAGTTACATTTTTCATTGTATTCTAGAAAAAAAATAAAGAACAAAAAGTGAATTTAAATAATTTTAAATAACTCAGATAAAAAAAAAAGATCTTAATTGAATTAAAACCCCAATACCTATTTCAAAAAGTTTTAATTGATTAAATCAATTGGAAATTTGAATCAATTGGCTTCTTTATTTAAATTTTCATCTCGACGATTGAATCAAAACTTGTTAATATTGTTTTGAACAAGTTGCCGCTATGGTGAAATTGGTAGACACGCTGCTCTTAGGAAGCAGTGCTAGAGCATCTCGGTTCGAGTCCGAGTAGCGGCATAAGATCTTCTAAAAGAGATATTATAAGTTTTATAATCAAAATAATACCCAACTTTTTTTTTCTAAAATCGGGTAAAACCTAGTATTAATTTATTAATTTTTAACAAATTTTTTATGATTTTTTCAATTTTAGAGCATATATTAACTCATATATCTTTTTCGGTCGTTTCAATTGTACTGACAATTTATTTTTTAACTTTATTAGTTAATTTAGATGAAATCATAGGATTTTTTGATTCATCAGATAAAGGAATCATAATTACGTTTTTTGGTATAACAGGATTATTATTCACTCGTTGGATTTATTCAGGACATTTTCCATTAAGTAATTTATATGAATCATTAATTTTTCTTTCGTGGGCTTTTTCAATTATTCATATGGTTTCCTATTTTAATAAAAAACAACAAAATTACTTAAACGCAATAACTGCGCCAAGTGCTATTTTTATTCAGGGTTTTGCTACTTCAGGTCTTTTAAACAAAATACCTCAGTCTGCAATATTAGTACCAGCTCTCCAGTCCCAGTGGTTAATGATGCACGTAAGTATGATGATATTAGGCTATGGCGCTCTGTTATGCGGATCATTATTATCAATAGCTCTTCTAGTGATTACATTTCGCAAAGTCGGACCTACTTTTTGGAAAAAGAATATAAAAACAAATTTTTTATTAAATGAATTATTTTCTTTTGATGTACTTTACTACATAAATGAAAGAAATTCGATTTTACTACAACAAAACATTAATTTTAGTTTTTCTAGAAATTATTATAGGTATCAACTGATTCAACAATTAGATTTTTGGAGTTTTCGTACTATTAGTCTTGGATTTATCTTTTTAACCGTCGGCATTCTTTCAGGAGCTGTCTGGGCTAATGAGACATGGGGTTCATATTGGAACTGGGACCCAAAAGAAACTTGGGCATTTATTACTTGGACTATATTCGCAATTTATTTACATATTAAAACAAATAGGAATGGTAGGGGTATAAATTCTGCAATTGTGGCTTCGATAGGTTTTCTTTTAATTTGGATATGCTATTTTGGCGTCAATCTTTTAGGAATAGGTTTACATAGTTATGGTTCATTTACATCGAATTAAAGTAACAAACAAAAAGGAATCCAAATATAAATAAAAAAAAATAGCATCTATATCTAACTTCATATAAGTTAAGAAATCTCATTTAGTTTTAGTAGTAAATCATCAAGAACCTTTTGAATCAAGTAGTACAATGATTCAAAAGGTTCTCACAATACAAATACCAAAGACTTCTGATTACAATTCACTTTAATGCTTTTTTTTATTTCCTGAAAACTATCCATAAAAATAATTAGATAAAATGGATTCGACCTTGTCACTTGCTAATGAGAGCACAAAATCAGGATAAATCCCAATACCAATTATGGGTAAAAGAATAGAGATTGAAAGAAATAACTCTCGGGGTCCAGAATCAAAAAAAGAAAAGTTTTTGACATTAATTAACTTGTATCCATAGAACATTTGGCGTGACATAGATAATAAATATATAGGAGTTAATATCATTCCAATTGCCATTACAAAAATAATTAAAATTTTGAAAATTAAGAAATATTTTTGGCTGGTAATTATTCCAAAAAAAACAAAAAATTCTGCAATAAAACCACTCATGCCCGGCAATGCAAGGGAAGCCATCGATAAGATAGTGAACATTGTAAATATTTTTGGAATGGAGATAGCCATTCCACCCATTTCATCAAGATAAACAAGCCTAATTCTATCATAACTCGTTCCTGCCAAGAAAAAAAGTGCAGCGCCAATAAACCCATGAGAAATTATTTGTAAAATAGCTCCATTAAGTCCAGGATCCGTTATAGAACTAATACCTATAATTATAAAACCCATATGAGATACAGAAGAATAAGCTATTCTCTTTTTTAAATTACGTTGACCGGGAGATGTTGAAGCTGCATAAATTATTTGGATTGTACCGACTACCATCAACCAAGGAGAAAACATAGAATGAGCGTGGGGTAATAATTCCATATTGATTCGAACCAACCCATATGCTCCCATTTTTAATAAGATTCCAGCGAGAAGCATACAGGTACTGTAATGTGCCTCACCGTGGGTGTCAGGTAACCAAGTATGTAAAGGTATAATCGGTGATTTGACGGCAAAAGCAATAAGAAATCCAATATAAAATAGTATTTCGAGTGTAACAGGATAGGATTGATTAGCTAAGAGTTCTAAATTTAATGTTGGTTCGTTCGAACCATATAAACTTATACCTAAAACTCCTATTAATAAAAAAATAGAACTTCCTGCCGTGTACAAAATAAATTTTGTAGCTGAATACAGACGTTTCTTTCCACCCCACATGGATAAAAGTAGATAAACGGGAATTAATTCTAATTCCCACATGATGAAAAAAAGGAGAAGATCCCGAGAAGAAAATGATCCTATTTGACCACTGTACATTGCTAACATCAGGAAATGAAATAATCGAGAATCCCGAGTAACTGGAAAAGCCGCTAAAGTGGCTAAAGTAGTAATAAATCCCGTCAGTAAAATCGTTCCTATAGAAAGTCCATCTATTCCCATTCTCCAGTAAAAATCAAAAAAATTGATCCATTTATAATCTTCGGACAGTTGAATTAATGGATCGTCCATTTTAAAATTATAACAAAAAGCGTAGGTCGTTAGAAGAAGTTCTAAGATACAAATGCATATAGTATACCATTTATTGACTTTATTTCCCCTATGCGGGAGAAATAACATTAATGAACCAGCAGAGATTGGAAAAACAACAATTATTGTTAACCAAGGAAAATCATTCGTGGTAAAGACAAGATACACCAGGTCCAAAGAACGCGTACTCAAAAAAAATAAAATATATAAATAACAAAATATAATTTAACTTTTTTGAGTACGAGTACTTGTCAATAAAAAAAATAAAATGTATTCCAAATTTATTCAAATGAAGTTTTCGGTAACGTATCAATAAGCTAGACCCATACTTCGAGTTGTTTCATGCCATAAATAAACTCGAACGCTCAAAAAATCCGTTGGACAGGCGGATTCACATCTCTTACAACCAACACAGTCCTCGGTTCTTGGAGCAGAAGCTATTTGCTTAGCTTTACATCCATCCCAAGGTATCATTTCTAATACGTCTGTAGGGCATGCTCGGACACATTGAGTACATCCTATACAGGTATCATAAATTTTTACTGAATGTGACATAGGATCGATAGTTTTTTGAATGTCATAAATTTTCAATCTAGTAAACTTCTAACTGAATGATATATTAAAATACTAGATGAAGCAATGATTTCCTTTAATAGAATTTTTGTAATGAATTCTGGCTCAATTGATAAAAAATGGGGCTAAAATACTTTGATTTTTTAGATTTTTACAAATATAATCTAGTAGGTGATAACCTATCATATATGCAAATTTCAATCTATAATTTTTTTATTTATGTTACTTATTTAATAAGGTCGATTGGTTTATGCGAGTTGATTTTCTGTTACGATAAATTGACGAGACTATAGCTAATCCAATAGCTGCTTCAGCGGCTGCAATTGCTATAACAAAAATGCAGAAAATATCCCCTTTTAGTTGGGAATTATCAAAAAAATCAGAAAATGTTACGAAATTCATATTAACTGCATTGAGTATAAGTTCAAGACACATAAGAGCCCTAACCATATTTCGACTCGTGATCAATCCATAAAGACCAATCAAAAATAAATAGGCACTCAAAACAAGTACATGTTCGAGTATCATTCAGCAACTCCTTATCAATTTTGATTCATTTCAATATGAAAAATAATTCACCGGATTCCATCAACTAGAATATAACAAAAAAGTACGAATAAAAACAATATTAGGTAAAAATTTTTTTCAAATATATATCAAATATAAAAATTGATCCTTAAAATATGAAATAGTATTCAATCAAATTTAATTGAATGAACGGAAAAAATCATAACATACACAAAGTTTTCTTTGGTCTTTACTAATTAGAACATTTTTTTATTGACGAGCCACAGAAATTGCACCTATCAAAGCAACTAAAAGAATTATTGAAATGAGTTCAAATGGCAGAAAAAAATCGGTTGATAAATGAATTCCTATTTGTTGACTATTACTTATTAAATCTTGCTCTAGAATCTGGTTTAATTTTGTAGTCCAAATAACCCCGTACCATGACGTATCGAGAATAGTAGACATTAATAAAAAAAGAATGGTTGTACAAACCAACGAAGTAATCCCATTCCCAACGGTCCACAGATTGAAATCGGTGGAATATTCTGAATCATTCATGAACATCACAGCAAATATGATTAAAACATTTATGGCCCCCACATAAATAAGGAGTTGTGCAGCAGCTACAAAATGGGAATTTGATAGAATATACAATAAAGATATACAAACAAGAACAAATCCTAAGGAAAAGGCTGAAAATATTGGGTTGGGAAGTAATACCACTCCCAGACCTCCTACTAGAAGACCGGATCCCAGAAAAACTAAAAGAAAATCATGTATTGGTCCAGGCAAATCCATTATATTATTAAAATAAGAAAAAAAATCGAAATCCTTTTCATGACCTTATTAATTTAACCAGGAAATTTGTTTTTAATATGTTTCTAATAGAGTGAAATTAGAATCTAATGGATATGAATTGATGTAGATACAATTATTAGACTTTTTTTCTTTTTTTATTCTAAAGTGTATTTTCAACCTATCTATTTCAAGAAAGTAATTACGAATATATTATATTAAAAGAATGCGCCTTAATACTTAATATTATTATATAAATACAATACAAGTTTTTAATTAAATTCTTTATATAATTCAATAATTTTGAATTCTTTTTTTAATCAAATTAAAGGGTTTACCCCATTTTTTGTTTGAGGTGAATTCAAAATTGTTCGAATAGTGTAATCGTCAATTACTGACATTGGTAAACGACCCAAAGCTATTTGATTATAATTCAATTCGTGACGATCATAAGTGGAAAATTCATATTCTTCAGTCATTGACAAACAATTTGTTGGACAATACTCAACACAATTACCACAAAATATACAAATTCCAAAATCAATACTGTAATTAAGCAATCGTTTTTTTCGAATATTAGTTTCCAATTTCCAATCAACAACAGGCAAATCTATAGGACATACTCGAACACATACTTCACAAGCAATGCATTTATCAAATTCAAAATGGATTCGACCGCGGAAACGTTCTGATGTTATTAATTTTTCATAGGGATATTGAATAGTTACAGGTAAACGATTTGTGTGGGATAAGGTAATCATGAAACCTTGACCAATATACCTTGCAGCTCGTAGGGTTTGTTGACCATAATTCATGAACCCGGTTATCATAGGAAGCATATTGTAATTATCTCTGAATAATTTTATCTTTGTTTCTTTCTCTTGTTTAAAACAAATACTGAATTATATTGGATTCGTTTTCAATTTAGAGTGAAAAGAGTTGGAAAGAAGTTGTTAATAATAGGTTACCAAGGGAAATCGGTAAAAGAAATTTCCACCCAAGATTTAATAGTTGATCCATTCTTAGCCTAGGTAAAGTCCATCTTGTTGCGATAGAAATGAACAAGAACAAATAAGTTTTAGCTAATGTAATAAAGATACCAATTGTTGTTCCAAAAATTTGATCCCTTTGAAATAGCTCCAGAATAGATATATACGGAATAGAAATATTCCAACCACCTAAGTATAGAACTGTTACAAATAATGAGGAAATTAATAGATTTAGATAAGAAGCAACGTAAAATAAAGCAAATTTGATACCTGAATATTCAGTTTGATAACCTGCTATTAATTCTTCTTCCGCTTCTGGTAAATCAAATGGTAACCTCTCGCATTCTGCTAGGGAAGAAATTAGAAAAATGATAAAACCTATAGGTTGACGCCACAAATTCCATCCCCAAAAACCATATTTTGATTGTGCCTCAACTATATCAACTGTACTTAAACTGTTAGATAATCCTAGTCGGCGATAACATTACTATTTTCACCGCTATTACAGAACCGTACATGAGGTCTTCGCCTCATACGGCTCCTCGGGGGCCGTAAATAAATCTAAGGACCAGATTAGTCTCATTTAGATGGATATGATGTGTTCTAAAATGGATGAAATATCTCTGGGGTCCCGAATTATACCAATGGAATTCTGTCTGCTGAAATTCTAAGAATCAAAAAAGCGCTTCGGAATTCATCTCATCCTTTACAAATTTGAATTTCTATTTGTTGAGTAATAACTTAACCCTTTAATAAAATACTCCTTGTAAAAATAAAAATAGGTATTTCAGCCCATCGTGGTTTTCGATTACGAAAAATAATTAGACCTCCTATTAGTTTATTATTCATGACAGAAATTCGATTTTATTTTCGAAATATATGAAAAAAAAAATATCCTTGTTTCGTTCCTATTCTTCTTTCTTTTTTAGAAAAAAAAGTTGGTGGACTTATAAAAAATAAAGGATTATTTCGTTTCTGATAGTCATTACATTTGTCGGTGGATAGGAGCATACTCTGAATCGGAATCTTGGGGAGTACTGTCTGATCATTTCTACTAATTTCAAACCCCAATTAACCTTCTTTTTTTATCTTATGTTATGCATAAATATCCTTTTCAATTTGGTTAATCTCTATTACAAATTCTTTGTGTATTTTGGTGTTTCTAACCATCCACTCACTTTTACCTAATTGCCGCTCACTTTGTAATACATGTATGTTAATCTATATAACTGATAGTGAAAACGTCATCCGGTTAATATATTTAACCCGCTTCAAGCCAGGATGACTAATCAACCAACCTTGGGGTAAAGTGATTCTTACACTTATGTTTATTTCCGTTTAACCTTTGTACATAGGAAATGAGACTCAATTTTTCTTTTTACTGCAAATTTCTGAGCAGTTTTTTTCACTCATATATAACTATCAAATTCCTTTTATTAAGATTAATTCGAAAGATAAATATATCTATTCCGTTGTTTAACTGATTCGTCTAGAAGAAACGGAATAGTAAAAATAAACGTTTATGTTTCAACGAATCGCACGTAGAGATATTGATAAAACACATAGAGTTAATGGTATTTCATAACTAATCGATTGGGCAGCAGCTCGCAGACCACCTAAAAAAGAATATTTATTATTTGATCCATATCCTGACATAAGAAGTCCAATAGGAGCAATACTTGAGATGGCAATCCATAAAAAAATACCGATATTGAGATCCGCTAAAACAAGGTGATTGCTAAAGGGAATTACTGAATAACTTAGTAAAATTGAGATAACTGCTATCGATGGTCCAATACTAAATAAAGGAGTATTTCCTCTAGATGGACGAAGATTTTCTTTGAAAAGTAGTTTTATCCCATCGGCTAGAGCTTGAAGAATTCCCAACGGGCCTGCGTATTCAGGTCCAATACGTTGTTGTATCCCTGCAGATATTTCTCTTTCTAACCACACAATTACTAGTACACCTGTTATGATTCCCAATACAAGAGAAAATATAGGGACAAATATCCATATGAGTCCATAGACCTCTTTTAAAGATTCCAATTTAACAAAAGAATTTATAGTTTGGACTGCTGTTGCATAAATTATCATTTTAACGATCAACTTCTCCCATAATTATATCTATGCTACCGAGTATCGTCATAATATCAGCCAATTTCATTCTTTTAACTAGTTCAGGAAGAATTTGCAAATTAATAAAACCCGGTGGTCGGATTTTCCATCTCCAAGGAAAACCGCTTTGATCTCCTATGAGAAAAATTCCCAACTCCCCTTTTGGAGCTTCAACTCTTACATAAAGTTCTTGTTTCGATAATTCAAAAGTAGGAGAAGGTTTTTTACTAATGAATCGATATTCAAAATCATTCCATTCTGGATTCCTTTTTCTATCAAAGCCCCTGCTTTCTAAATTCTCATAGGGACCTCCTGGAAGTCCTTCCAGAGCCTGTTGAATAATTTTTATGGATTCTGTCATTTCGCTAAGTCGTACTAAATAACGAGCTAATGAATCTCCTTGTTTTTGCCACTTAATTTCCCATTCAAATTCATCGTAAGACTCATAACGATCAACTTTACGAAGATCCCATGGTATTCCGGATGCGCGTAGCATTGGTCCGGATAAACCCCAATTTATTGCTTCTTCCCCACCAATAATCCCAACTCCTTCAACCCGTTCTAAAAAAATAGGATTTCGTGTAATGAGTTTTTGATATTCAACAACCTCTGTTAAAAAATAATCACAAAAATCCAAGCATTTATCTATCCAACCATAAGGTAAATCAGCCGCTATTCCTCCAATACGAAAAAAATTATGCATCATTCTCATACCGGTGGCAGCTTCGAATAGATCATATACAAATTCTCGTTCTCTGAAAATATAGAAAAAGGGAGTCTGTGCACCAATATCTGCCATAAAAGGGCCGAGCCATAACAGATGAGAAGCTATACGACTCAATTCCAGCATAATTACTCTGATATAGCTGGCCCTTTTAGGAACTTGAATATTTCCCAATTGTTCTGGTCCATTTACTGTTATTGCTTCTGTAAACATAGTAGCTAAATAATCCCATCGCGTTACATAAGGTAAATATTGTATAATTGCTCGGTTTTCTGCAATTTTTTCCATTCCTCTGTGTAAATAACCTAATATGGGTTCACAGTCAACAACATCTTCACCATCTAGAGTAACAATTAAGCGAAGAACACCATGCATGGATGGGTGGTGAGGTCCCATATTGACTATCATAAGATCTTTTCCTGTAACTGGTCTCTTCATAAGTTTTTCCTTGATTCGGTCTGGCATGAATTAGATTGCTGAATAAAGAAGTTTATCAAAAAATTCAAGATCTAAAAAATTCACTAATTCACAATTTTTGAATTTAACGAGTTTTTAATTCCCGAATATTCAACTGATTAATTAATTCTTTATAACGTACTCTATTTTTTTTTGACAAATAAGCCAGCAGTCGTTGACGTTTTCCCAGAATTTTTCGTAGACCCCTCTGAGATAAATAATCTTTTCTGTGCAATTCCAAATGTGAAGTAAGTCTTCGTATCTTATTAGTGAAACTAAATACTTGAAATTCAACAGATCCCCTGCTTTCTTCTTTTTGTTCTTCAAATGAAATGAATGTATTTTTTATCATAAAAAGAAATCCTTCCCTTTTTAATATGAATTGAAAGATATGAATTTTACTGATCAGTAATAATAATGGTAGTTTTTTTGTACATGGTAGTTTTTTTGTACAAGGATCTGAATTTAATTATCAACTTCTTTAATTCTTCATTTTATAAAAAAAATCTAAATTTAGATCTCAAAAAGGAGGATTCTATTAATTTATTTATGGATCCCGCTCTAATTGGTATCTATGTGATTGATTAAATTAATCTCATGTATAAAGATTGAATTTAAAACAATCCCTCATATTTGTGCATATAGTTGTTTTCATATACCGTAACTTATTATATATAGTAAAAAGTATCTATCATTAATGAATTGGAAATCGCGTATACATGCGTATTCTTATCATACTGAAATGATTTCCGTTAGTAGTATTAAACCAATAGCGATTCATACAAGCTAAATCTTCTAATCTAAATTTGGGCCAAAGAAAGGATTTTAAATTAATTAGGTTATTTTTATCCTTATCAAGATCTTTCTTTTTATGCAAAACTGTGGTCAAGTTTTGAATATTCTTATCAAATCTTGAATTTCTATCCCTCGCAGTTTTTTTTTTTAAGTTGAAACAAATTAGAATTCGAAATTCTCTACGTCGTTTAGGGGATAGAATATTTTCAGGGACAAAGAAATCATAATTAATTTTTTTTCTATTTACAGTTTTGTTTTGATATTTTGTACTGGATTTTTCAATTTTTTTTTTATCAATATAGCTTTTTTTTTTGTATCTTTTACTTATTTTGTGTTTATTTTTATGAACCAATGGAATACCTATGGTTCTATATATAATAAGTTGTCCGTCGTTTTGTACAGACAAACGGACAGGTTCAATAATCAATATTCCTTTTTTCATTAATTTTGCAAAAGTGAAATTTTTCTCAATCATTAGAATGTCTAGGCTCATCTCTCCTCTTTCAATAGACGATATCGCTATTTCGTTTGGATTGTTTAGTCTAACCAAGAGACAGTATACTTTTACATTATTGAGAATTTTTTGATTAAAAAAACAATTCCATCGCAATTGAAAACGCGAATATCTTGTGAGAAATAAATCAAGTTCCGCTTCTGTATTGCTTTTGTATTGTTTTTTATTTTTACGTTTTTTTATCGTTGATTCGGCAAAATTTTCTTCAATATTTTTTTCTTGGTTTAATAGAGCTGATTCGGGATTTCTTTTTTTTTCTTTATCTGATTCAAACTCTAATTGACCGGCCGATTCTTTTTCTTCTTTATTCAGATTATAAAATCGAAGGGATTTTTTTTCATTTGATGGTATAAAACCTTTTTTCTTTCGAGTGATCTTTTTATTAACATTTATGTTTTCATTAAAATTTAAAAGAAGTAATTTGATTGGTATGACCCACGGTTTCATTTTATATGTACTAGAAAATAAGAAAAATTCCGGAAAGGAAAAAAATTCAAAATTTGTTATACGATGATTTAGTATTTCTTCATTCATTCCCATCCAATCAAAAAAGAAACTTTTTTGATTAGCAAGATCCGTCTTAGTTATTTTATCAATTCTTTGATAATTCTGAACTTTAGTATTAATATATTTTTTTTTACTCTTGGTATCAACCCGGGGCTCAATATTTACTTTTTTTGTAAACCAAAAGTTAAGAATTCTCCAATCCAAATATTTTCTATGCCGAATTTCCCCCATACCCCGAATATTATATTTTTCTAGACAAGAAGAGACTAAACAATTATCTAGGGCAATGCCTATAGACATGTCAAAAAATTTTTCTCTAGAATGAATAGATTTATAGCAAAAAAGATTATATATATAATCTTTTTTTAAATTATGTTTTGGGTTTAATAATGAGTCGGCCTCAAAAAAATTTTGTTTTTTGTAATTATCAAATTTCTTTTTTTCATATGAATCCTCTTTGGTTAAACTTGGGTTTAGAACTAGAGAATCTTGATTTATTTTCTTTTTCCAATTTTGGGTTACTAATCTAGCCCATGCAATCTGGGGTAAATTGTATTGATAATGACTTCGTAACCAGTTTTTCCAGTGATTTACTTCGGAATTCAAAAAGGTTTTATTTTTCAATTCATAATGAAAGATTCCTTGTTCTTGAAAAAAAACCTTTATTTTATTCTTAACAAAAAAGGATGTTATGCATATGTTATATTCAAGAACAGCCTTTAATTTCGAAAAGTTACTAACTTTTATTTGTGATAATTTGTAAAATACATATGCTTGTGATAAAGAGCATAGGTCATAACTCATTTTTTTTTTATTGGATATTAAATTTTTTATAGTCGAAATAAAATAAATAGTATTTTGTTTTTTTTCTCCTTTTTCTTCATTCTTGTAAATATAGTTATCAAGAATTGTTTTTGTTGATTCAAAAAAAAGTTGTGTAGTAATTCTTGGAATATTAATGATACCTAGAAAAATAGCTATAGATAGTTGTTCGATGCAAAATTTTATAAAAAAAATGGATTTACGAATTAATCGGGTATTTTTTCTTTTGAATGTCTGCCAAATTTTTTTTGATGACTCAATTATTTTAGAATCATAACGCAGTTTGGTCCAACTATTAGTTAAGTTTTGTTTTTCTTTTGAAATTTCTTCTATTTGATTTCTGATTGTCTTTATTCTATCAATCAAATTTTTTATTTTGTTTTCGCTAAGTGAAGAATTTGTCCACTCCATGGATTTATTTTGAACAGATAGTTCATGAATAATCTGATTACTTCTTATTGAATCTTTTTTAGTTTCATTTAATTCATATATTTCTCTCGGGCCAAATAATGAAATTAGATTTCGTTTTGAAAGGTCTTTTATCTTTCCTTTTATAAAAATAAAGTTTTTGAGAATCCAGTTTTTAATTTCGTTTGCGACTTTTAGGAAAATTGTTGCTCTTTCTTTGAAAATCCTTAAAACCACCAAAGACTTAGTTTTGAATTTTTTGATTCTTTTTTTTAATTCTTTAGAAATAGGTTCAAAAAAAGAAGGCTTTCTTTGGGCAGAACCAAATGGTAGTTCGGTTTCCATTCCCCAAACTGTTAAGAAACAAAAATCATTTTTTTCTCCTTTGTCTTTTGTTTTTTTTAGTCGAGCCTTCTGAGATGCTTGAAATTTAGATTTATGCCAAGGTTTAAGATAAAAAGGAAATAGAATTTTTATCTGAATACCATCCGTTAACCAGTTTCTTGGAAATTCTGTTTCGGATAGTTGAACCCCATTATAAGTGCATTTAACATGCATTTCACGTTTCCAATCCTTTAAATCCTCGGACCACTCGGGAAATTGAAATAATAACATACGGACGCTATTTTTAATTATTATCAATAAAGGTAATATAATATATTTTCTAAGAATTGATTGAGTTACTAAGAGAGAACCTCTTATTATTTGAGCAAATAGGAAGCTATCCCAAGTTTCTGCAATTTCTATCCGTCTTTTTTCTTCTATTTTTGATTGTTCTTCTTCTTTTTTATCAATTTTTTTTTTTTTCGTTTTCCACATGAAATTTTTAAGAATTTTTTTTTTTAGCCCCCATATATCAAACGAAAAAAAAAAAAGTTTATCTATTCTATCAAAAAAAAGGGGGGAATGTACTTTTGCTTGAAAAAATTCCCAAATAACTGTTTTACGCCTTTGGGAACGCATGGATCCTTTAATTATCTCTCGACGAAAATCAGATTGTTGTGAATAACGGATCAAAGCCATTTCATCTTTTTGATCAGAATTTTGATTATCTTTGAGATTAGTATAAATCTCATCATGTGGCTCTTTATCAGTAAAAACCACTACACGTTTTGCTTTTCTTGAACGAATTCCAGGCTCCATTGGTACATTTTCTTCATTTTCGCCTTCCAATTCTTCCAACTCACTTATTAATTTGTATGACCATCGAGGAACTTTTTTATTGATTTCATGGAAATCAATAAAATTTTTTATAAGCGTTTGGTCGTTGCTATCAGTTCTAACGATATCAAATAAAAATTTGAAAATTTTTATTTCTTCTTCTGAATTAATTTTTTCTTC